GTAGTGACGCATCTTGTATGCGTTCTTAAGAAAAGGAATTTGTCCATTTTTCGGGGTCTCAAAGGGGCGTGAAAACACATAAGAACTCTTGAATAGAAATGGAAAAGAGACGGAACTCCAGTTCCTTCGGAAATGATAAGATCTTTGGCGCAAGAAGAGGGGGTTGATCCGTGTCGGGTTCTTCTCCTACCTGTATCGAATAGAACATGCTGAACAAAATCTTCTTCATGGAAAACCTCCTTGATTTCGATCGGGAAAATCGTGCGGTTTTATGAAACCCAAACCCTTTCTATTCTATATATATAGAAAAAACTTTTCTTGACATAGTTGGAAATTCCTATAACATAATAAAAAATTCAGTAATCTTTGGAAAAGGAGAAACGTTTTTTGAATATTCGTTTGATTTCAAAAAACGATATTATCATCAATCATGTAAAAAATCGAATATAAATAGAGAAAAGCCGGCTATCGGAATCGAACCGACGACCATCGCATTAGAAATGCGATGCTCTAACCGATCCGTTAAGCGGGCTCACATAAGAGAAATTTGACATGCATAGGAATTTAATAAACTATTAGAATCGTCCCTATTCTAAACTATTAGAATCGTCCCTATTAACTCTATTCTTTTCATTCTTATCTATTCAATTCCGAATTCATATGAATATAGAATAGAAAAGAATAACAAATAAATGTTATAGAACATAACAATTAATGTGCTATGGCTCGAATCCGCAGTCAATCCTATTTCCGATAGGGGCAGTTGACAATTGAATCCGATTTGCCCCATTATATTTCATATAAATAAAATATTTCATATAAATAAAATAGTGCAAAGAGAAGGCTCGGTTCAAAGTTGTTCAAGAATAGTGGCGTTTATTTTCTTGACCTTAGAATTCGTCAGTTCTATTTCTCGATGGAGGCAAAGAAGGGATAGGGATATAACTCAGCGGTAGAGTGTCACCTTGACGTGGTGGAAGGCATCAGTTCGATCCTGATTATCCCTAACCCCAAATGTGAGTTTTTCTATTTTGACTTGCCCCCCCGCCGGGATTGAATGAGAATGGATAAGAGGCTCATGGGATTGACGTGAGGGGGCAGGGATGGATATATTTCTAGGAGCGAACTCCGGGCGAATATGAAGCGCATGGATACAGGTTATGCCTTTGGAATGAAAGAGAATTCCGAATCCGCTTTGTCTACGAACAAGTAAGCTATAAGTCAGATCAAGTAAGTCAGAATATTCATTACAATATTCTCGGGACCTATCGTATATAAATAAATAAATGAAAATATCGTATATAAATAAAGAAATTCGAAATAAAGAAATATATCTCTATCTTATACTTAGGAGACGAACAAGGAAGCTATAAGTCAGAATATTCATTACATTACAATATTAATCTATATATATACAATAAGATAGAGAATCAGATATTTCTATAGACGTAGTAGAGGGTCCCATTAGCATGCATCCAGTAGGAATTGAACCTACGAACTCTCCAATTATGAGTTGGGCGCTTTAACCATTCAGCCATGGATGCTTAGTAGAGATCCTCGTACATGGTGAATAACCAAATTCCAATTGAAATGAAATCTGTATATTAATATTTCTATAGGGCGATTAGATTCGAATCCATATTATTTAAGAATCTATTATAATAAGATATACGATCGATCATATACTTGACAATTTCTATCTAAAAAGTTTAGATTCTTTTTTTTATAAAAAAAGAAATCGAATTGATTCTAATAAGATATATCATCGATCATATACTTGACAATCACTATATATTCAAGTTAGAATATATTCAAGTTAGAATATATTCTTTTCAATATAAAATATTTTTGGTGGATTGGGGGGACCACTATGAAAATTTTCGTTAAACAAGGGTGTATTTTACAAATACATCAAATCTCACTAATTTTGATTCTTCTGGCTTGTTTCTGTTTTTTACGTATAAAGTGGGTTCCACTAAAGAAAAAGATTTGCCGTCTTATTGTGTTCGGAAAAGAGGATCCACGATATATCCCTCTTCGCAAATTAGGCTTATCTAAAATAGTAGCTGATGTACTTATTAAAAAAGAAGAACTAATTTCTCTTAATCTATTAATAATGGTGGTAATCTACGCTCGCGAGTACCTCCTAGAAATAGAAGATTTGGACAAGAAAGATAAAGAAGAAATTTTCAGAAAAATAGACGAATTTATTAATAATTCATGGGCTTTAACGGCCTTATTCTATTGTAACTTTGATAAACTGAACCTGAAACCGTGGTGGTATAGGTTGATAGTCTATATCTCTAGAAAAAGAAAAGACCCGGCTTTTTTCTTTATTTCAGAATTGAAGTTATCTACCCGAATAACTCGTTTTTTCATGGAAGAAAAGATCTATACTATCGAGGATCTTCTAATCATTATAAAAGATACTCACAGTTCCAAGTGGAAGAGACTTCTACAATCAGAAGATTTCGAATATTTGGCATATTTCGATTTCCTCGAGATCTATGGAACCGTACACTATTTTCTTCATTGTTAAAGACAGACAATCTCCGGGCGAATATAAAGGGCCTGGGTACAGGTGGAATGAAAGAGAATTTCGAATCCGCTTTATATGCGAACAAAAAAGCTATAAGTCAGGTCAAGTAAGTCAGAATATTCATTACAATATTCTCGGGACCTATCGTATATAAATAAATGAAAATATCGTATATAAATAAAGAAATTCGAAATAAAGAAATATATCTCTATCTTATACTTAGACGACGAACAAGGAAGCTATAAGTGATAATATTCATTGAAAGGGTCTCGGAGACCCAGTAAAACATAAGATCATAAAAAGAATGCTTAAGAGCATAAGCACATGTCGTTAATGATCTTTTGAATTATATATAATAATAATAATCTATTTTTTTAGTTCTATC